TTGGTCCCGTGCATCTACCATTATACCCACAATGATCGGCCATACGATTGCTATTCATAATGGTAAGGAGCATTTGCCTATTTATATAACAGATCGTATGGTAGGTCACAAATTGGGAGAATTTGTACCTACTTTAAATTTCCGAGGACATGCAAAAAGTGATAATAAATCTCGTCGTTAATCTCATCTTAAAAAAATCTGGATAGATACTTATGATTCATTAGTAGGAGAGAAACCTTATGTCAAATTTTTTAAATAGGATACTAAACAGGAAAAAAACGGAAGACTACCCTCCTCTGCGTCCGCTAGGTAGCATACGGAAGAAAAAAACGGAAGTATACGCGTTAGGTCGACATATATCTATATCTGCAGACAAAGCAAGAAGAGTAATTGATCAAATTCGCGGACGTTCCTATGAGGAAACACTTATGATACTAGAACTCATGCCCTATAGAGCATGTTATCCAATTTTTAAATTGGTTTATTCTGCAGCAACAAATGCTGGTTCCATTCTGGGTTCCGACGAAGCCAATTTAATAATTAGTAAAGCTGAGGTTAACGAAGGTACTACCGCGAAGAAATTAAAACCTCGAGCTCGAGGACGTAGCTATGCGATAAAAAGAACTACCTGCCATATAACTATTGTAGTGAAAGATATATCTTTAGATGAATATGAATTTGTATCACTATATTCGTTAAAAAAACCTAGATGGAAAAAGACAACTATGGTATATTACGATATGTATAGTAGTGGGGTAGTATGGGACAAAAAATAAATCCACTTGGTTTCAGACTTGGTACAACCCAAAGTCATCATTCTCTTTGGTTTGCACAACCAAAAAATTATTCTGAGGGTCTACAAGAAGATCAAAAAATAAGAGATTTTATCAAAAATTATGTACAAAAAAATATGAGAATATCCTCCGGCGCCGAGGGAATTGCACGTATAGAGATTCAAAAAAGAATCGATTTGATCCAGGTCATAATCTTTATGGGATTCCCAAAGTTATTAATCGAAAGTAAACCGCAAGGAATCGAAGAATTACAGATGAATCTACAAAAAGAATTTCATTATGTGAACCGAAAACTTAACATTGCTATCACAAGAATTGCAAAACCTTACGGAAACCCTAATATTCTTGCGGAATTTATAGCCGGACAATTAAAGAATAGAGTTTCATTTCGAAAAGCAATGAAAAAGGCTATTGAATTAACTGAACAAGCAGATACAAAAGGAATTCAAGTACAAATTGCAGGTCGTATCGACGGAAAAGAAATTGCACGTGTCGAATGGATCAGAGAGGGTAGAGTTCCCCTACAAACTATTCGAGCTAAAATTGATTATTGTTGCTATACAGTTCGGACTATCTATGGGGTATTAGGCATCAAAATTTGGATTTTTATAGACAAGGAAGAAGAATAAGAAAACTTTAATTCTTTTTCTGGCCAATCAACGCAAGCAATTCTAATTCTTAATTCTATAGGGTTGAATAAAAATTCGATTGAACTTTTCATATAATTGCTATGCTTAGTGTGTGACTCGTTGGTTTTTTTAGGGTTAGGATTCAAAAAAGACCAGCCCGGTAGTATGAAAACCAACTCATCACTTCGTATTATCTGGATCTAAAGACCCAGTCAAGATATGAGAAATCAATCATATCTTTGTAGCAACTGAATTTTTTTTGAATAAACTTGAATTCTAAGTTGAAAGCAAAATACAGAAGAAAGGTGTGGATAAATGGAAGGATGAGAGAAAGAAAGAAAAAGAATATCAATGATATAGAATTATAGAATTCCAATATGTAAGGTCTATGAGTCATCTCATAAAAGACAATGTAATAAAGCATCAATACTAATTGATTCATCCATAATGAAACATTAAATGAATCCTTCTTATAGTTATAGAAGAAAAAAATCAAGAGCTTCGAGCCAATAAAGACTAAGAAGGTTGACTCAAGAATAAATTAGATTATGAGCTCCGTTGTAGAATTCTGACCTAACCATTAAATACGAAGCGGTGGGAACGATGTAACCTGTGAATGCAAAAGATTTTATTGAACAAATGAATCTTACTGATTCACTAATCGGGATGGCGAAATGAACCGGAAATCAATTCATCTATTCTGAGAAGTCATGAGCAAGTGCTACGACTGAAATAGAGATTGCAAGAGTAAATATTCGCCCGCGAAAACTTTCTTTTTTTTGGATAAAGGACAAAAGAAAATCAAGATTTATTAGCACATTAGAAACATTTTTTTTTATAAAAATGTTCTAATATCTACTAATATCTTATCTATTCAAATATCTATTCAAATTAATTGAAATTCCATTTTGAATCCTTTTAGTCGCGAGGAGCTGGATGAGAAGAAACTCTCACGTCCAGTTCTGTAGTAGAGATGGAATTCTGAAACAACCATCAACTATAACCCCAAAAGAACTAGATTCCGTAAACAACATAGAGGAAGAATGAAGGGAATATCTTATCGAGGGAATCATATTTGTTTCGGTAAATATGCTCTTCAGGCACTTGAACCTGCTTGGATCACATCTAGACAAATCGAAGCAGGTCGACGAGCAATGACACGAAATGCACGCCGTGGTGGAAAAATATGGGTCCGTATATTTCCAGACAAACCAGTTACAGTAAGACCTGCTGAAACACGTATGGGTTCGGGGAAAGGATCCCCTGAATATTGGGTAGCTGTTGTTAAACCGGGGCGAATACTATATGAAATGGGTGGAGTAACCGAAAATATAGCTAGAAGGGCTATTTTAATAGCAGCATCTAAAATGCCTATACGAACTCAATTTATTATTTCGGGATAAAAATATAGAACCGACAGAGATGAATCTTAGGGATGAAACAAAAACGCAAGTTTCTTTTTTTTGGGACAAACAATATTTCTTTTATTTTCTTCATCCTTTGCATTGGAAGAATAAACAAAAAATTTGATATGATTCAACCTCAGACCCATTTAAATGTAGCGGATAACAGCGGGGCTCGAGAATTGATGTGTATTCGAATCATAGGAGCTAGTAATCGTCGATATGCTCATATTGGTGACGTTATTGTTGCTGTGATTAAAGAAGCAGTACCAAATATGCCCCTAGAAAAATCAGAAGTAGTGAGAGCTGTAATTGTTCGTACCTGTAAAGAACTAAAACGTGACAGCGGTATGATAATACGATATGATGACAATGCTGCAGTTGTGATTGATCAAGAAGGAAATCCAAAAGGAACTCGAATTTTTGGGGCAATCCCCCGTGAATTGAGACAATTGAATTTTACTAAAATAGTTTCATTAGCTCCCGAGGTATTATAAAATAAAATGAGATCGTGATATCTTTGGGGTATTTGAAAGAAATAGATTAAGAACTAGATTAATTCGTAGATTGTGTCTCACGCATATACCTTGCAAAATTCCTATTCATAAATCAATAAAAAAAAAAAAAAAGAAAAACATGTTGATTATATCCAATTTTGAGACACCAATAATTTTAGTTCATCATGGGTAGAGACACTATTGCTGAGATAATAACCTCTATACGAAATGCTGATATGGATAGAAAAAGAGTTGTTCGCATAGCATCTACTAATATTACCGAAAATATTGTTAAAATACTTTTCCGAGAGGGTTTTATCGAAAACGTCAGAAAACATCGAGAAAAAAACAAATATTTTTTGGTTTTAACCCTTCGACATAGAAGGAATGGGAAAAGACCCTATAGAAATTTTTTAAATTTAAAACGGATCAGTAGACCCGGTTTACGAATCTATTCTAACTCTCAACGAATTCCTAGAATTTTAGGTGGGATGGGAATTGTAATTCTTTCTACTTCTCGGGGTATAATGACAGACCGGGAGGCTCGACTAGAACGAATCGGTGGAGAAATTTTGTGTTATATATGGTAATCCATTTAATATCCAAATGGGATCCGAAACCTCTTCCTATTTGTAAAAAAAAAAAGAAAGGGGGTGAGTTGTCTAATATCGTCTTTCCTCCATTAATTGATACTTCAGGGGGGCTTTACCTGAAATGAAAGAACAAAAATGGATTCATGAAGGTTTAATTACTGAATCGCTTCCCAATGGCATGTTCCGAGTTCGGTTAGATAATGAAGATCTGATTCTAGGTTACGTTTCAGGAAAGATCCGACGTAGTTTTATACGGATACTGCCAGGAGATAAAGTCAAAATTGAAGTAAGTCGTTATGATTCAACCAGAGGACGTATAATTTATCGACTCCGAAACAAGGATTCGAAAGATTAGGTCATTTTTATTCGATACGATTCGAGATGCAAAATTGCAAGAAACTTATTTTCTACCAAAAAAGAATTAAGATAAGGAATGACAAATATGAAAATAAGAGCTTCCGTTCGAAAAATTTGTGAAAAATGTCGACTAATCCGTAGGCGGGGGCGCATTATAGTAATTTGTTCCAACCCGAGACATAAACAAAGACAAGGATAATCAGACCCGCTAAAGGGCTCAATGTACAAATAAGAAATCTGTTTTGACATAAAATGGATATATCCATATATTCCTGACTCATATTTATGAGATGATACAATATGGCAAAAGCTATACCGAGAACTGGTTCACGTAGGAATGTACGTATTGGTTCACGTAAGAGTGCACGTAGAATACCAAAGGGAGTTATTCATGTTCAAGCAAGTTTCAATAATACCATAGTCACAGTTACAGATGTGCGGGGGCGGGTGGTTTCCTGGTCCTCGGCCGGTACTTGTGGATTCAAGGGTACGAGAAGAGGGACACCCTTTGCCGCTCAAACTGCCGCAGCAAATGCTATTCGTACAGTAGTAGATCAAGGTATGCAACGAGCAGAAGTCATGATAAAAGGTCCCGGTCTCGGAAGAGACGCAGCATTACGAGCTATTCGTAGAAGTGGTATACTATTAACTTTCGTACGGGATGTAACCCCTATGCCACATAATGGCTGTAGACCTCCGAAAAAAAGACGTGTGTAGAAAGTGAAGA